CAAAAAAAGTTCTTATTAGTAGATTAGTAGAGACAAAATTAGGAGAGAATAAATATTTCTTTTTTTTTTTCAATACTTACACTCCTCATTAGTTAATAATCCTAGTGATTCGATTTCTATGTTTATTCTGATAGGAAATAGGATATTAAAAAAAATTCTTTTTCATCGAATGACTATTCATTTATTGTATTTTCATGTAAATAAAATAGGGGACAAAAAAACTCTATGGAAAAATGGCAGTTCAATTTGATGTTGTCTAACAAGGAGTTAGAGTTAGAACACAGGTGTGGATTAAGTAAATCAATGGATAGTCGTAGTCCTATTGATGAACATTTCAGTGAAAGTGAAGATTCGAATACAAATGATAGGGATCATCATAGTTGGAGTTATAGTAACAGTTCTACTTACAGTAATGTTGATCATTTATTTGGAGTCAAGGACATTGGGAATTTCATCTCTGATGACACTTTTCTAGTTAGGAATAGGAATGGGGACAGCTATTCCATATATTTTGATATTGAAAAGAAACTTTTTGAGATTAACAATGATCATTCTTTTCTGAGTGAACTCGAAAGACCTTTTTCGAGTTATCCGAATTCTGATTATCTGAATAATGGATCTAATAGTGACGATCCTTACTATGATCGTTACATGTATGATACTCAATATAGTTGGAATAATCATATTAATAGTTGTATTGACAGTTATCTTGATTCTCAACTACGCATTGATGCTTACATTGTAAGTAGTAGTGAAAATTATAGTGACAGTTCCATTTATGGTGAAAATAGAAATAGTAGTGAAAGCGAGAGTTCCAGTATAAAGAATGCCGGCGATTTAACTATAAGAGAAAGTTATAATAATCTCGATGTAACTCAAAAATACAGGCATTTGTGGGTTCAATGCGAAAAGTGTTATGGATTAAATTATAAGAAAATTTTGAAGTCAAAAATGAATATTTGTGAACAATGTGGATATTATTTGAAAATGAGTAGTTCAGATAGAATAGAACTTTTGATTGATCCAGGTACTTGGGATCCTATGGCTGAAGACATGGTCTCTCTGGATCCCATTGAATTTCATTCAGAGGAGGAGCCTTATAAAGATCGTATTGATTCTTATCAAAGAAAGACAGGGTTAACTGAGGCGGTTCAAACAGGTATAGGCCAACTAAATGGTATTCCCGTAGCAATTGGGGTTATGGATTTTCAGTTTATGGGTGGTAGTATGGGATCTGTAGTTGGGGAGAAAATTACCCGTTTGATCGAGTATGCTACCAAAAAATTGCTACCTCTTATTATAGTGTGTGCTTCTGGGGGTGCGCGTATGCAAGAAGGAAGTTTGAGCTTGATGCAAATGGCTAAAATATCTTCTGCTTTATACGATTATCAATCAAATAAAAAATTATTTTATGTACCAATTCTTACATCTCCGACTACGGGTGGGGTGACGGCCAGTTTTGGTATGTTGGGGGATATCATTATTGCCGAACCCAATGCCTACATTGCATTTGCGGGTAAAAGAGTAATTGAACAAACATTGAATAAAACAGTACCTGAAGGGTCACAAGCGGCCGAATATTTATTCCAGAAGGGCCTATTCGATCTAATTGTACCGCGTAATCTTTTAAAAAGCGTTCTGAGTGAGTTATTTCAACTCCACGCGTTCTTTCCTTTGAATCAAAATTCAAAGACTATTCAGTTTAATTCGTTTTTTGTAGTAAACACGTAGTTAGTTTATCGAAATCAAAGTAAAAATAAGAAGAATGGGGTTTTCTTTTAAGATCTAATTCTAGAAAGAATCACAAGTTGCATATCATTTTTATTTTTTACTAATATTCATGATTAATAATCGGAAAGCCTCTATAAAAGAATGAATTCTTGCTTTTGTGAAATTAGACGAAGTTCGTTTTACCTTCTTACGTATGTATTATATAATAAATAATAAATTCAAATATAGAATTGTGTCTTTTTCTATATCTCTCATTTTTACTAAGAAGCCTAGAAATATTTCAGTAATTTGCAAAAAACCTTTTTTTATTAAATTAGAAAATTAGAAGTAGAAGACAAGAACAAACGAAGAAGAATAAGAAACTCAATTTTCATACATATCTTTCATGTTGAAAGATGAATAAGTCCATTTATTTAGTTCTACATTCCTTGCACTTATTATATATACTTATTTAGATATATACTTCGATCGATATTAATGAAAATTAAAGTTTCATAATTCCAATAATAGTAATTAGAATCGAATTAATAAGAATTTTCATTCTATAATTAAGAATTTAAAATTATTACAAGATATCTTTATAACAATAGAAACAATATAATAATAACAGGTACAAATAGTAAATTAAATCGAGGTATTCATTATTATGATAACTTTCAGCTTTCCCTCTATTTTTGTGCCTTTAGTGGGCCTAGTATTTCCAGCGATGGCAATGGCTTCTTTATTTCTTTATGTTCAAAAAAACAAGATTGTTTAGATCTGATAGGACTAAATCTTATTTCTTTTTTTTTACTTAGATAAAAAAAATCTCTATTTATTTGAGTATGGTATAACATATAACATGGGGTTTCTGCTGACCAGAAATCGAACATACATAAATGAAAGAGTTCTTATATATACAGAAAAAGTCTATGTATTAAAGGGTTCACATCAAAATAGTGCTAGTTGATGAGAGTTATTTCGGAAACAAAAACAGTAAAGTCAAATTCATTGGGCTATGCTCTCAATTCCAATAAAATGAAATCAAATCAAGTATGAGTTGGCGATCAGAACATATATGTATAGAACTTATAAGGGGGTCTCGAAAAATAAGTAATTTTTCCTGGGCCATTATCCTTTTTTTAGGTTCATTCGGCTTCTTATTGGTTGGAACTTCCAGTTATCTTGGTAAAAATTTGATATCTTTATTTCCGTCTCAACAAATCATTTTTTTTCCACAAGGGCTCGTAATGTCGTTTTATGGGGTCGCGGGTCTTTTTATTAGCGCCTATTTATGGTGTACAATTTCGTGGAATGTAGGTAGTGGTTATGATCGATTCGATAGAAAAGAAGGAATAGTGTGTATTTTTCGTTGGGGATTTCCTGGAAAAAACCGTCGTGTCTTCCTCCGATTTCTAATAAAAGATATTCAGTCTGTGCGAATAGAAGTTAAAGAGGGTATTTATGCTCGTCGTGTTCTTTATATGGAAATCCGAGGCCAGGGGGCCATTCCCTTGACGCGTACTGATGAGAATTTTACGCCACGAGAAATTGAACAAAAAGCTGCCGAATTGGCCTATTTTTTGCGTGTACCAATTGAAGTTTTTTGAGAAATAAAGAATGAATGCTTTATCAGCAGTAAAGAAAAAGTCACGAATCCTCTTTTTTCTCTAACATAACTTCAGTGAAGTTTCTTCAGTTCAGAACACTTATTTGATCCAAAGCAGACTAGACGCGGACGTAATAACCCTAAAACAAAACTCTTTTGGGGGTCTTTTATGCATATGGAAATCCACTCAATTCAGCAACAAAACAAGTAACGAATCGAAATACTGGAATTGATACTTTAGATCCAGATGGATCATATCTTGTCAATTTTTGATTTTACCGTTATTTTTATCTTTTTATTTTTTTGTGCTACTTAATTACCAAACAATTGGGTCGCTTATAACAATACCTATCCGATTTATTTTTTCTGTTTTGCCACTCCTTTTTGATCATCACACTATTTTTCAGAAAATTACCTCAATTATTCTTTTTTACTTTCAAATACTGGAGTTTTATTTTATATATAAGTTTAAGTTATTCTTTCGCGCATTCATCGAAGAGCGGTACTTGTTTCGAATTTGACCAATTGAGATATCTGGAAATAAGGTTTTTTATTATTTCTTTTTATATTTTATTGCTTTATTCGAATTCAAAGTGGATTTTTATTCTATATTTATTTGTATTTTTTCTAGATTCAAGGACGAATCCCGGAATCCCCAAAAAACAGTGAATAGACTACTAGATTCGACACCTTGCAATAGAACTTATGCTTCATAGAAATATTAGATTGCATAGAGTCGGCGAATGAGGTAAGTTCATTCACAATTCACAAATTAAAATGGCAAAAAAGAAAGCATTTACTCCTCTTATATATCTTGCATCTGTAGTATTTTTGCCCTGGTGGATTTCTAATAAAAGTCTGGAATCTTGGGTTATTAATTGGTGGAATACTAAACAATCCGAAACCTTTTTGAATGATATTCAAGAAAATAATATTCTAGAAAAATTTATAGAATTAGAAGAACTAGTCTTCTTGGACGAAATGATCAAGGAATACTCAGAGACACATCTACAAAAGCTTCGTATAGGAATGCACAAAGAAACGATCCAATTAATCAAGATATACAATGAGGATTATATCCATACGATTTTGCATTTCTCGACAAATATAATCTCTTTCATTATTCTAAGTGGTTATTCTATTCTGGGTAATGAAGAACTTGTTATTCTTAATTCTTGGGCTCAAGAATTCTTATATAACTTAAGCGATACAATAAAAGCTTTTTCTATTCTTTTATTAACTGATTTATGTATCGGATTCCATTCCCCCCATGGGTGGGAACTAATGATTGGTTCTGTTTACAAAGATTTTGGATTTGTTCATAACGACCAAATTATATCTGGTCTTGTTTCTACCTTTCCAGTTATTCTAGATACAATTTTTAAATATTGGATTTTCCGTTATTTAAATCGACTATCTCCGTCACTTGTAGTGATTTATCATTCAATGAATGATTGACAAATAATCCACTCATATTAATCCAATTCGAATCTTTGTTACTGTGGAATTGTACAGAAAAAAGAATTTCAAATCGTACTTACTCTTTCTTTCTATTTCTACTTATCTCGGGGATTCGTCCTATATTTTATATTATTCCAGTAAAATTATTCCAGTAAATACCAGAATCTTGGATAGGGAACTATACTAGTGGCCTATCCCAATTTATTGTAGAAATTTTCGG